TCTTCCTTCTCCGAGCTCGGGTTATGGAAGAAGGAACCGAGAAGGAGGTATCAGCAACAACTGGTTTTATTACGGGGCAGCTCATGATGTTCATATCGATCTATTATGCGCCTCTGCATCTAGCATTGGGTAGACCTCATACAATAACTGTCCTAGTTCTACCGTATCTTTTGTTTCATTTCTTCTGGAACAATCACAAAAACTTTTTTTATTATGGATCTACTACCAGAAATTCCATGCGTAATCTCAGCATTCAATGTGTATTCCTAAATAATCTAATTTTTCAATTATTCAACCATTTCATTTTACCAAGTTCAACGTTAGCCAGATTAGTCAACATTTATATGTTTCGATGCAACAACAAGATGTTATTTGTAACAAGTAGTTTTGTTGGTTGGTTAATTGGTCACATTTTATTCATGAAATGGGTTGGCTTGGTATTATTCTGGATACGGCAAAATCATTCGATTCGATCTAATAATAAGTACCTTGTGTCAGAATTGAGAAATTCTATGGCTCGAATCTTTAGTATTCTCTTATTTATCACCTGTGTCTACTATTTAGGCAGAATGCCGTCGCCTATTGTCACTAAGAAACTGAAAGAAACGGAAGAAAGGGGAGAAAGAAAAGAAGAAAACGATGTAGAAACAACTTACGAAGAAGACAAAGATAGCCCAGACTACGAGGATTTTTATCTTGATACTCATCAAGATAATTTGGAATTGGTAAAACTTAACTTAAAAAAAGAAGAGAAAAATGAAAAAAAAGATTGATACATAAGAGAAATACAAGAATAGATAAGAAGAGACTCGTCCACCTCCCATATATTTAACCCCTTCCCCTATAAAGAAACTGGTAACGCCGACCCCGTTTGTAATTCCATCAATTATATGTCTATCAAAAAACTGAATTCGTGCAGCTAATCCTCTTATACCTACAGTAAAAATCCTAGTATAAAAAATATCTATGTAACCACGATTATATGACCAATTGTATATCACATTTTCCACTTGGTCCAAGAGAGTTCTCTTGGGGCCCCCCTTTACAAACAAATTGACTAAGTCCAAATTCGGTAGAGATGAATAAACAGATCCATATAAAATAGATGCTATAAATAATCCAAAAAGAGCTATACTGACCGAAAAAACTGCATTTTTTAAAAAATCATACCAATCTGGGGAACCATTCAAATTTGGATGGAAAAAGTTTGTGGACGGAGTTAACCATTTCGATAATAGATCAAAATCTATTACTCCTTGATCAAAATGAATTCCGATTGATCCAACGAATAAAGTAAATAGTACCAATACAAGCAGAGGAAATAACATAGTATTGTCCGACTCATGAGGATAGGTGTAAGTATATTTATTTCTAAAGTGAGTACTAAAGTATCGTATTCTATTTCTTCCATTATCATCAATTTGATATGTATCCTTTGAAAAAAAGGAGACCTTATTATTCATTGTTGATAAAAGTAAATTTCTATTGACTGCTTTTGGCACTTTTTTTCCCCATAAAGATATTGAATAGAAAGAACTATTTTTAGTGCTACTGTAATTTTGAAAATGAATGCGCAAATGTCCATCAAAGGTAAGTAAATACATCCGAAACATATAAAATGCGGTTAATCCCGCTGTAAAGGAAGCTATTATTGCGAAAGTTGGTGAATACAACCAACTATCATTAAGAATTTCATCTTTGGACCAAAAACAAGCAAGAGGCGGAATACCACAAAGGGAGAGTGTACCTAAGAAAAAGGTAATTCTTGTAATTGGAACATATTTTGTTAAACCGCCCATAAGAACCATATTTTGACTTTTATCTGGTGAATATCCAACAATGGGTTCCATTGAATGAATAATTGATCCGGATCCCAAAAACAATAAAGCTTTCGAATAGGCATGAGTGATCAAATGGAATAAAGCGGCTCGATAAGAACCTATACCCAAAGCTAACATAATATAACCCAATTGAGACATTGTCGAGTAAGCTAAACTTCTTTTAATGTCTCTTTGAGCAAGAGCAAAAGTAGCTCCTAATAGTACTGTTATTACGCCTATTGAAGAAATGATATTCATTATGGAAGGTATAACTATGAAAAGAGGAAGAAGCCGAGCTACAAGAAAAATTCCCGCTGCTACCATAGTAGCAGCATGTATAAGAGCAGAAATGGGAGTGGGTCCTTCCATAGCATCAGGTAACCATATGTGAAGGGGGAATTGTGCGGATTTAGCAACTGCACCAACGAATAAAAAAGAAGCACACAGAGTAACAAATAAGGAATTTACTCCATTATGATGAACCAAGTTATTAACTATTTCGAACAAATCCCGAAATTCTAAACTACCAGTTATCCAATAAAGTCCTAAAATTCCTAATAATAAACCAAAATCCCCTATACGATTGGTTACAAAAGCTTTTTGGCAAGCACTTGCCGCACTCGGTCGTGTGAACCAAAAACCTATTAATAAATAGGAACACATTCCCACTAGTTCCCAAAAAATATAAATTTGTATCAAATTGGAACTAGTAACTAATCCTAACATAGAACTATTGAAAAAACTCATATAGGCAAAAAATCTCAAATATCCTTGATCGTGAGACATATAATTGTCACTATAAATAAGAACCATAATTCCAACAGTAGTAATTAATATTGACATAATAGAAGTAAGTGGATCGATCAAGTGTCCGAACTCTAAAGAAAAATCATTATTGAGGGTCCAAGACCATAGATATTGATAGATAAAATTTCCATTTATTTGCTGAATAGATAGATTGGCCGAAAATGCCATAGCTATACTTAGCATCAAAACACTTGGAAAAGCCCACATACGACGAATATTTTTTGTTGCTGTCGGAATAAGCAGAAGTCCAAATCCTATTAACATAGTAACTGGAAATGGAAGAAAGGGTATTATCCATGCATATTTATATGTATGTTCCATAAAAAAAACAAATTTTCATTTTTTTTTTTTTTTTTTATAATTTAATTGTTTCCGATTCATCAATTCTTATCGCTTTTGAAAGGAACAATAAAAAAATCAACAAAAAAAGATATGAAAAACTCAACTATTTTTATTTTTCATTATTCTGACTTTTCTCAGATATTGGAAATATTCAAAAGTTCCAATTCAAATGATATGCCCAAATAGCTAGATAAGAGTAATTACTTAGTTATTAACTTTAACTAAAGAATTAACTAAAGAAAGATAGTTAATAAAATAAAAAAAAATGGGAAATATGAGATTTTGAATCATTCTACGACTATACTACCATCCTATTCTGGCAATATGTAATCATATCATATACTATAGTATAGTAAGTAAAAACAATCATACCAAAACAGTCGAATATAAATCATAGTATGCCTCAATAAATAGACTCAAAAAAAAAAGACCTAGTTATTCTAGTGATTTTCTTTGTAGTAATTACCTAGCTCATTGCGGAACTAATTGATTGGATTCCAATCCAATAAGAAAGTATCAGAAATATTCTAATACTCTTTATTTCGTATAGAACTGAAAAAAAAAAATAACTAAAAATTGAGGTTCTCCTTCTTAGGTAATAGAATGTCTTGTTTAACATATTAACCACTAATTGTAGTTTAAGTTTTAATTTAAATTATAGACACGGCAATATGAGCTTATTCAATTCCAAACTAATAGTCATAAAAATTCCTTTTCGAATTTCCCCCCCCTCTTTTCTTCTATTTTTTTGCCTAGTGTGTTAATATGTGACATTGTTATATATGTGACATGCATGTCATACATATATTTATATATAAATATATAAATAATATATTTATATTGTATGTTCTGAAAAAACTATTATCGACGAAATTAAGTTAAGTATAGAAAATGACTAAAAAGAACGATCTATTTTGAGCAATACATGTCTTTCACATACAACAATAAAAATGAGTAACTCTTTTTTTTTTGAATGGCAGTTCCAAAAAAACGTACTTCTATATCAAAAAAACGTATTCGTAGAAATATTTGGAAGAAAAAAGGATATTTAGCTGCAATAAAAGCTTTTTCTTTAGCAAAGTCAGTTTCTACTGGAGATTCAAAAAGTTTTTTTGTGCGACAAACAAATAAGAAAATCTTGGAATAATCGGAATTTCCATGGCTAGAAGAATTTCCAATTTTGGAATATGAATAATTCCCTTTAACTAAATGTATTGATGTATTGAACTCAATACAATATTAGTTAGAACTAGCTGCTATGATATGTAGAATAAGAATTTCTCTATCTGTCGGTTCTAAGTATCATTATTTTTTTTTCATTCTAGTTTTTATTAGAATCTATTTATTAATTCGTGAGATGTTTTTTTCCTATTCATTTTCTTTTCACAATGGAAAAATCTTTGTTCATTCTATTTTTCCGTTGTGAAAAGAAAATTGTGATGGATGCGGAAACTCTTTTGTTTTATTATATGCTTAACTCAAGACCAAGTTGGTTTCATAAATAAAATATTATCATAATTTTATTTAGAAATTATGTACACAACAAACAACAAAAAGTATTATATTAATTTTATATTATATATTTTAATTAATTATTTTAATTAATTAATTAATACTTAATGATACTAAAAAAAGTATCCAAATTGTTAGAAAAATGACTTAAATTTAGTAATTGAATTGTGATACATATGAAATCCTATTTATTTTCTTTTTTTTTTCGTTTAGAAAAAAAATCTCTTTGACAATTTGTTTTTCATTTATCTGATTTCGTGGATTCAATTCAAAATAAATAAAAAATATAAAAAGAGGACAATTCACAATTCTTAGTTTCTGTTTCGACTGAAAACCAAATTTTTATTTCAAGTTACAAGTGTTCCGGGAGAACTTAATATACAGATAGTACGTAAAAGTGGATTCTTAAAACTGAACCTACGATGATATTAACCTAAGTAAAAATTATTGAAAATTCAAAGATGAATTTTAAAGAGCTCTTATTTATCAGTTCTAATATTTCCTAAACTATATTGAATCCTTGAATCTAGATCTAGACGATTCAACATGAATTGACTATTATTATTTCAAGTAAGCCGCTATGGTGAAATCGGTAGACACGCTGCTCTTAGGAAGCAGTGCTAGAGCATCTCGGTTCGAGTCCGAGTGGCGGCATACTGTAAAAAGAAACAATGGATCCTATAATGTATTTAATTCCCGATTTCCATTCTGTAATGGGACCTTTTTTATGTATGATATTTGTGACTTTAGAACATATATTAACTCATCTCTCTTTTTCGATCATTTCAATTGTGATTACGATTCATTTGATGACCCTATTAGTACATGAAATCATAGGGTTGCGTGATTCGTCGGAAAAAGGAATGATAGTTACTTTTTTTTCTATAACAGGATTATTAGTTACTCGTTGGATTTCTTCGAGACATTTTCCATTAAGTAATTTATACGAGTCTTTAATCTTCCTTTCGTGGAGTTTTTCCATTATTCATCTAATTTCCAAGATATGGAATCATAAAAATGATTTAAGCGCAATAACCGCCCCAAGTGCCATTTTTACCCAAGGTTTTGCCACATCGGGTCTTTCAAGTGAAATGCATCAATCGTCAAGATTAGTACCTGCTCTACAATCTCAGTGGTTAATGATGCACGTAAGTATGATGTTATTGAGCTATGCAGCTCTTTTATGTGGGTCGTTATTATCAGTCGCTTTTCTAGTCATTACATTTCGTAAAAACATCGATATTTTTTGTCAAAGAAAAATTTTCTTAATTAAGATTAAGTCATTTTTCTTTGACAAAATCGAATATTTGAACAAAAAAAAAAATGTTTTTAAACACACTTCTTTTGTTCCATTTCAAAATTATTACAAATATCAATTAACTCAGCGTTTGGATTATTGGAGTTATCGTGTCATTAGTTTAGGGTTTACCTTTTTAACCATAGGTATTCTTTCTGGAGCAGTATGGGCTAACGAGGCATGGGGATCTTATTGGAATTGGGACCCAAAAGAAACTTGGGCATTTATTACTTGGACCATATTCGCGATTTATTCACATACTAGAACAAATCAAAGTTTGCAAGGTACGAATTCGTCACTTGTAGCGTCTATAGGATTTCTTATAATTTGGATATGCTATTTTGGGATCAATCTATTAGGAATAGGTCTACATAGTTATGGTTCATTCACATTAACATCTAATTGAATAAATTCCATGAGGAATACATAAGACCGTCGTACAATACGTAAAGGAAAGTTTGTGCAGGTTTTTGAGAACCATTTGAATGATTCCTTGATTCAAATGGTTCTCAAAAACTCGGAATATATCTTATTATAATTCTAATTCACTTTATTTTTTGTGGTGTACAGCTCAAAAATCTTCAAATTCAAAATTATAAGACTTTGTTTTCTATCTGATTAATGAAAACTATCTATGAAAATAATTAGATAGGATAGCTTGTACCTTGTCAACTGATAGCGAAAGAACAAAATCAGGATAAATACCAATCCCTATTACGGGTAAAAAGATACAGATTGAAACAAATAGTTCTCGTGGTCCAGAATCCACAAAATTGGAGTTTGGAACATTGAATAGTTTGTATCCATAAAACATCTGACGTAACATAGATAATAAATAAATAGGAGTTAATATCATTCCAATTGCCATTACAAAGGTAATTAGTATTTTGGGCATTAAAAGATATTTTGGACTGGTAATTATTCCAAAAAATACTACTAATTCTGCAACAAAACCACTCATTCCTGGCAATGCAAGAGAAGCCATCGAGAAACTACTAAACATGGTAAATATTTTTGGCATTGGGATCGATATCCCCCCCATTTCGTCGAGATAAACAAGACGTATTCTATCACAACTCGTTCCTACCAAGAAAAAAAGTGCAGCACCAATAAATCCATGAGAGAGTATTTGTAAAACGGCTCCGTTGAGTCCCATGTCGGTTATAGAACCAATTCCTATAATTATGAAACCCATGTGAGATACAGAAGAATAGGCTATTCTCTTTTTTAAATTGCGTTGACCAAGAGAGGTTGAAGCTGCATAGATTATTTGTATTGTCCCTATTATTACCAACCAGGGAGAAAATATAGAGTGGGCGTGCGGTAATAATTCCATATTGATCCGAATCAATCCATATGCCCCCATTTTTAATAAGATTCCAGCTAGAAGCATACATGTACTGTAATGTGCTTCCCCATGGGTATCTGGTAGCCATGTATGTAGGGGTATAATCGGCGATTTGACAGCATAAGCAATAAGGAAGCCCAAATATAATATTATTTCTAATGTCACAGGATATGACTGATTAGCTAATCTTTCAAAATCCAATATCGGTTCATTGGAACCATATAAACCCATACCTAGAACTCCTATTAAGAGAAAAATGGAACCCCCCGCAGTGTACAAAATAAACTTTGTGGCTGAGTACAAACGTTTCTTTCCTCCCCACATGGATAAAAGTAAGTAAACAGGAATTAATTCTAACTCCCACATGAGAAAAAAAAGTAAAAGGTCTCGAGAAGAAAATAATCCTATTTGGCCACTGTACATTGCTAACATCAGGAAATAGAACAATCGCGAATTTCGAGTAACAGGCCAAGCTGCTAAAGTGGCTAAAGTAGTGATAAATCCTGTCAGTAAAATAGGTCCTATGGAAAGTCCATCGATTCCCAGTCTCCAGTGAAAATCAAAAACATTTATCCATTTAAAATCCTCCTCCAATTGAATTAATGGATCATCCAATTGGAAATGATAACAGAACACATAGGTTGTTAGAAGGAGTTCCAATAAGCATATACATATAGTATACCACCTAATTACCTTATTACCCCTATGAGGAAGAAAGAAAATTGAAGAACCCGCGAATATCGGCAAAACTACAAGTAGTGTTAACCAAGGGAAATAACTCGTGATAAAGACAAGATGCATTTTGACCAAAAAACCCGTGCTCGGAATAATATATTTTATCGAGTACGGGTTTTTGTCGGTAAAAAGGAATCAAATGATTCAAGTGGAGTTTTTTATAACGTATCAATAAGATAGACCCATGCTGCGAGTTGTTTCATGCCATAAATAAACACGGACACTCAAAAAATCTGTTGGACAAGCGGATTCACATCTCTTACAACCTACACAGTCCTCGGTTCTTGGCGCGGAAGCAATTTGCTTAGCTTTACATCCGTCCCAAGGTATCATTTCCAATACATCTGTGGGGCAGGCTCGTACACATTGAGTACACCCTATACATGTATCATAAATTTTTACTGAATGTGACATTGGGTCTATAAATTCCAGTTTTGAACATAAAAAATTTTCGATCTGGTAAAGTAAAATCAGGAGGAAATGAATTATATATTTATATTGTATTGTAGACACCAGACGAATCAATGGTTTATCAAAAAATCTAATGTTAAAAATCAATATATTTCTAAATCTGTTCATGAGAAAGGACCAAGATACTTTGATTTCCGTTTCAACAACCATGATTATACAAGTCACACATATGACTTCACATTGACATTGGCCAACAGATCATCAATATTTCAATAGTAATATAAAAATATATTACTATACATATTACTAAAAAAAAAAGAATAAAAAATGAAAGAATTTATATCTATATTTTATTTATATTATTTTATTATATTATTTATGTCTTTATTTATATTTATATGATAGTTATGACTAATTATTCAACAAATTTGATTGATTGATACGAGTTGATTTTCTGTTACGATAAATCGACGAAACAATAGCTAGCCCAATAGCTGCTTCCGCAGCCGCAATGGCTATAACAAAGATTGAGAAAATGTCTCCTTTTAATTGGCGACTATCAAATATATTAGAAAATGTTACGAGATTTATATTAACCGAATTTAGTATAAGCTCAAGACACATAAGTGCTCTAACCATGTTTCGACTTGTGATCAATCCATAGATACCGATAGAAAATAAGTAGACGCTCAAAAAAAGTATATGTTCAAACATCATTGGCTAACTCCTCATGAATCTCGATTCATTTCAATATGAACAACAATTCAACCGATTTGATTGACCAGAATCTAGTAATTACAGAAAAAAAAGGGTATCAGAAGTAGATTAAATGAAAAACTTTCCCTTTTTCATTGGATTTTAAATTTCTAATAATTGTATTAATTCTAAGTATTTCTTATTGACGAGCCATAGTAATTGCACCTATCAAAGAAACTAAAAGAATTATAGAAATGAGTTCAAACGGAAGATAAAAATCTGTTGATAAATGAATTCCAATTTGTTGAACGTTACTAATAAGGTCCTGTTCTATAATCTGATTTGATCTTGTAGTCCAAATAATTCCATACCATGACGTATCTAAGATAGTAGTAATTAGTGAAAAAAGAATACTTATACAAACCAGTGAAGTGACTCCATCTCCAACAGTCCAAAAATAGGAATCGTTCGAATATTCTGAACCATTCATGAACATAACAGCAAATATGATTAAGACATTTATGGCTCCTACATAAATAAGGAGCTGTGCGGCAGCTACAAAATAGGAGTTTGATAGAATATAGAATAAGGATATACAAACAAGAACCAATCCCAACGAAAAGGCAGAATAAATTGGATTGGTAAATAATACTACTCCTAGACCTCCTAATATAAGAACTGATCCCAGAAATACTACAAGTATATCGTGTATTGGTCCAGGTAAATCCATTATGTATAACAGATAAATAAGTCGAAATATTTCATGACCTTACTAAATAGTTTAGGAAAGAAAAGGGTGTTACCTTTATTTATTTTTTTTTATTGTATATGATGGGTTCCCAATTGAATTCAATCTTAATATGGATTAATGTAGATATAGATAAAGTTATTAAAGTTATTGGCCAATCCTACTTTCCTTTTTATCTATTTTCTATTTTTATCTAAAAGAAAAAAGAAAAGAATAGTTGGAATTTTCTATTTTAAAATCATCACTAAACCATATTCTCAGTTTAAAACAAAGAGTGATTCTCAACAATCAATAGTTATTATTTATAATTTCTGACCAACCCCCAAAAAGGGGCTTGGATCCTTTATATCAAAAGGAAATCTTAGTAATCAGTAACCATTCTTGAATCAAGGGGGTTATCCTTGTCTATTTTGATTTGAGTCGAATTTATAACTGTTTGAATTGTGTAATCTCCAATTACTGGCATTGGTAACCGACCCAAAGCAATTTGATTATAATTCAATTCGTGACGATCATAAGTGGAAAGTTCATATTCTTCAGTCATTGATAAACAGTTTGTTGGACAATACTCGACACAGTTACCACAAAATATACAGACCCCAAAATCAATACTATAATTAAGCAATTGTTTCTTTTTAATATTTTTTTCAAATTTCCAATCAACAACGGGTAGATCTATGGGACATACACGAACACATACTTCACAAGCAATACATTTATCAAATTCAAAGTGGATTCGACCACGGAAACGCTCCGATGTGATCGATTTTTCATAAGGATATTGAATAGTTACAGGTAAACGGTTTGTATGGGATAAGGTAATTAGGAAACTTTGACCAATGTACCTTGCTGCTCGTATTGTTTGTTGACCATAATTTATGAACCCGGTCACCATAGGGAACATATTGTGGATCTCCGTGAATAAATTGATGTTTCTTTCTCTTGTTTGAGATCGATTATGAATCTAGAATATCGTTATCTTATTCTATTATTTATAGTATTTATAGTGAAACAAGTTGGGAAGAAGTTGTCAATAATAGATTACCCAGGGAAATAGGTAAAAGAAATTTCCATCCCAGATTTAATAACTGGTCCATTCTCATTCTAGGTAAAGTCCATCTTGCTGCGATAGGAATGAACAGAAACAAATAAGCTTTAGCTAATGTAATAAATATCCCAATTGTCATTCCAAAGACTCCATCCATTTGATTTATTCCGAAAAGTTCAGGAATAGATATATACGGAATAGAGAAATTCCACCCACCTAAGTAAAGAACTGTTATAAATAATGAAGAAACTAATAAATTTAGGTAAGAAGCAAGGTAAAATAAAGCGTATTTGATACCTGAATATTCCGTTTGATAACCTGCTACTAATTCTTCCTCTGCTTCTGGTAAATCGAAGGGTAATCTTTCACATTCTGCTAGAGAAGAAATTAGAAAAACAACAAACCCGATAGGCTGACGCCACAGATTCCACCCCCAAAATCCATATTTTGACTGCGCCTCAACTATATCAACTGTACTTAAACTGTTAGATAATCATAGTCGATAATAACATCACTGCTCGCATCGCTATTTCAAAACCGTACATGAGACTTCGGCTTCATACGGCTCCTCTATGGCCACAAATAAATGTAATAACTTGCTCGATATTATCTCCGTCCTTATTTGGATGGTAAATATACATCGGGAAGCCAAAAATTAGACCAATGAAATTCCGTCTGCTCAAATATAAAAGGTGCTTCCGAATTGATCTTATCCATTACAATTTTAATTTCTCTTTGTTTGGTAATAACTTAATCTTTTAATAAAATACTCGTTATATCAATAAATATGTTCTATCAATAACTATAAAGAAAGAATTGGGTATTAATTCAAAATTCATGATAAGAATTCTATATGTTATGTATAGATATGGATGGGGAAAATAATAAATAAAGATCCTTTGTATTATTCTTTATTCATTTTTCTCATTCTATTTTTGAATTCTATTTCTTTTGTTCCTGTTCTTCTTTCTCAGAGGGAGGGTACTCTGAAAAAAAAATAAAGGATTAATTCGTTTTTGATAGTCATTTCTTTAATCAGTGAATAGGAGCATACTCTAGATCGGAATCGTGGGGAAGTACTGCTTGGTCATTTCTACCAACTTAAAGTCCCCATTATGATTCGTTTTATCCAAAGTTTTATATAACAATACCGTTTTTTGATACCTTATATTATCTCTATTACTAATCCTTTGTGTACCTTGGTGTTCCTAACTGTTCACTGATTTTTGATTGATCCCCCGTATGGTAATACATATAAAAAAGTAGTAGAACCCCCATACGTTGATCTTTTGTACCCGCTTCAAGATATGAGAATTAGTCAAAGAATCTTAATCTTGGGGTAAACAGTTTATATACTGCTTATGTTTATATTCTTGTACATAGGGAATGAGATTTTCTCTTCTTACTGCAAATTTCTAAGCAGTTTGATTTTACTCATATAACTATCTAGTTTAACTCATCAACCCTAATGATGAATAAAAAATGAAAATATCCATTCAATATATTCAACCTCTTTACTTTATTTCTAGAGAGAAGGGAAAATAATCATGTTCCAACGAATCACACGTAGAGATATTGATAATACACATAGAGTTAATGGTATTTCATAACTAATAGATTGAGCAGCAGCCCGTAGACCACCTAAAAAGGAATATTTATTGTTCGATCCATATCCTGACATAAGAAGTCCAATAGGAGCAATACTTGAAATGGAGATCCATAAAAAAACACCTATACTGAGATCGGCTAAAATAAGGCGATATCCAAAAGGAATTACTAAATAACTTAGTAGAACTGATATGACCGCTATAGACGGTCCCACGCTAAACAAACGAATATCTCCTCTAGATGGAAGTAGGTCCTCTTTAAAAAGTAATTTAGTCCCATCTGCTAGAGCTTGAAGAATCCCCAACGGACCGGCATATTCAGGCCCAATACGTTGTTGTATTGCTGCGGATATTTCTCTTTCTAACCACACAATTACTAGGACCCCTATTGTGATTCCTAATAGAAGGGCGAAAATGGGAACAAAGATCCATATGAGTCCATAAACTTCTTTTAAGGATTCCAATCTAGAAAAAGAATTGATAGCTTGTACTTCTACTTCTGTCGTATCAATTATCATTTCAACGATCAACTTCTCCCATAATGATATCTATACTACCTAGTATCGTCATGATATCGGCCAATTTCATTCTTTTAACTAATTGAGGGAGAATTTGCAAATTGATAAAACCAGGTGGCCGAATTTTCCATCTCCAGGGGAAAACACTACTATCTCCTATCAAATAAATTCCTAATTCTCCTTTTGGGGCTTCTACTCTTACATAAAGTTCTTGTTTCGACAATTCAAAATTGGGTGAAAGTTTTTTAGTAATAAATCTATATTCAAAATTAGTCCATTCGGAATTTTTTGCTCTATCAAAGCGCCGGACTTCTAAATTTTCATAGGGTCCCCCAGGAATTCCTTCTAGAGCCTGTTGAATAATTTTTATAGATTCCTTCATTTCACCGATTCGGACTAAATAACGAGCTAGTGAATCTCCTTCTTTTTGCCATTGGATTTCCCAATCGAATTTATTGTAACACTCATAACTATCAACTTTACGAAGATCCCATTGTATTCCAGAAGCACGTAACATCGGCCCTGATAAACCCCAATTTATTGCTTCTTCTCCACCAATAATGCCCACTCCTTCAACTCGTCCCAAAAAAATGGGATTCCGTGTAATAAGTTTTTGATATTCAGCAATTCCTGTTAAAGAATAATCACAGAAATCCAAACATTTATCTATCCAGCCATAAGGAAGATCAGCAGCAACCCCCCCAATACGGAAATAATTATGCATCATTCGCATACCCGTAGCAGCTTCGAATAGATCATATAACAATTCCCTTTCTCTGAAAATATAGAAAAAGGGAGTCTGTGCGCCGATATCCGCCATAAAGGGCCCAAGCCATAATAAATGAGAAGCTATACGACTCAATTCCAGCATAATGACTCTAATGTAACTGGCTCTTTTAGGTACTTGAACACTTTCCAATCGTTCTGGTGCATTTACTGTTATTGCTTCTGTGAACATAGTGGCTAAATAATCCCACCGTGTTACATAAGGCAAATATTGTATAATTGTTCGATTTTCTGCTATTTTTTCCATCCCTCTGTGTAAATAACCCAATACGGGTTCACAGTCAATAACATCTTCACCATCAAGAGTAACGATCAGTCGAAGAACACCATGCATTGATGGGTGATGAGGACCCATATTAACTATCATGAGATCTTTTCTTGTAGCCGGTACAGTCATATCTTTTCTTCCTTAATTCATTATTCCATGAATTTATCAAACGAAGTTCATCAAAATGAAAAATTTAATAACTACTAATAACTAAAGAAAAAAATTCAAACCAACCTTCAAATTAACGAGTTTTTGACTCCCGAATACCTAATTGACCAATTAATTTCTTATAACGTACTCTATTTTTCTTTGACAAATAATCCAGTAGCCGTTGACGTTTTCCCAGAATTTTCCGTAGGCCCCTTTGTGATAAAAAATCTCTTTTATGTAATTCCAAATGTGAAGTGAGTCTCCGTATCTTATCCGTAAAACTGAATACTTGAAATTCAACAGATCCGCAGTTTTTTTCTTTTTCTTGTCGAATAGCTAAGATGAATGCATTTTTGACCATAAAAAACCAATATTTCTATTTTTTTCTTTTCCGTGTATTTTACCGATCAGGAAAAATAATAATAATTATTATACCAGTTAGTTCCAGTTATTTGAATCTAGTACAAAAAAAATGGGATTTCTTCATATACACTACTTAAAATTTATATTAATTTTATCCAAATCAAATTACAAATTTGATTTGGATAGAAAGGGATGATACATTTATCAGAATGTAACATGGTGTATGTGTATATCTTTCGGTTTTTATCCACTGAATATGGCATGCGATAGATATATAGGAAATATACTATTAACTAATTCTGAATTGTGGATACATATGTATTCTTGACATACTGAAATGACTACCGTTATTGGTATCAAACCAATAACGATTCATACAAGCTAAATCTTCTAATCGATAATTGGGCCAAAGAAACGATTTGAATTTCATGAATTTATTTGCATCTGTATTAAGATGCTTTTCCCCGTTTAAAAATTGTCCCCAGTTTTTTATGTTGTTTTGATTGCAAAATAGTGGATTTCGATTCACAACATTCCAATTCCGGGAATTGAAACAAATTAAAATTCTAAATTCTCTACGACGTCTGGGAGATAGAATATTTTCGGGAACAAGGAAATCAAAATGATTTCTGTTTCTATTCACAAGCATATTGCTGTGTTGTGCAATGGATCCATCAAAATTCTTTTTTTCAACATATCCACTTTTTATTATGCATTTTCCATTAGTTTGGCGCTTATTCTTATCAACCAATGAAATACTTATGGTTTGATATATAATAGATTTTCCATCCTTTTTCATAGATAAACGAATTGGTTCGATAATAAATATTCCTCTTTTTATCAATTCTGTAAGAGTTAGGTCTTTCTGAATCAACATTACATCCAGATGCATCTCTCCTCTTTGAATTGAGGATATAGCAATTTCTCTTGGATCTATCAGTCTAAGTAGGAGACAATATACCTTGATATTATTGATCATTCTTTGATTCAAGGAATCATCCCATCTTAATTGAAAAAGAAAATATTTTTTCAGGAAGAAATCCAGTTCTGCTTCTTTCTTGCTCTTGAATTGTTTTTTCTTTCTACCTTTTTTAATGTCTGCTCCCGTGTAATCTTCTTCAAGATTTTTCTTTTTGTTTTGTTTTCGTAGATCTGATACAAAATCTCCTTGACCTTGTTGTTTGTTTTTTTGGGGGTTGGAATTTTCTAATTCAAGATATTCTTTTTGATTAGCTAATATAGAAAGATTTTTTTTTTTATTTACGTCGATCTTTTCATTTTGACTAATATTTTTTTCATAAAAATGCAAATTAAAAATAAGTAATTTGATTGGTATGATCCACGGGTTAATCTTATACACATCAAAAAGTAGTACAAATTCTGGGAAAAACCAAGGTTCTAAATTTGATATGGTATGATATAACCTTTCTTGATTTATTCCTATCCAATCAAAAAAAATATTTTTTTGATTGGATGGGTTGATTTTGTGATGAATCGTAAAAGAAAAAGGATCCTTTTTTTCAAATTTTTGAGAATTTTTAGTTTCAGTTTTAGCATTTTTATGAATCTTGGTGCCGGTATGCGTATTGGCCCAGGTCTCAATATCGATATTATTTCTAAGACAAAAATGGAGAATTCTACAATCAAAAAATTTTCTATCCATATTTTTGTCCATATCAAAAATAGATCTTTTTTCTAGATAATCACTAATAGATATACTTATCAATCTATAAAATGATTCGGATTTAAGTGTATTTGTATTGAAATTATATGGAATTTTTTTGTCCTCTATTTGTAATGTTGATCCAAAAATATACGAGTCCTTACTATTCCCATAATTTATATATTTATATGACAAAAGATCATATCCGTAATGTTTTTTCCATTTTTCTTTTTGACTTATCGATGAGTCCACTGCATAGTAATTTTGTTTCGTGTAATGAATTAATTGGTCTTTTTCTTTTTTATATAAATTTAATTTCATTGAGTCTTTCTTTTGAATCGTACGACATTGATTGACTTTATTTCGCCATTTTTTCGGTACTAAGTGATCCCACTTGGTCTGAGATAAATTGTATTGATAATGACCCCTTAACCAATTTTTCCATTTATTCATTCCAGACTTATGCATTTTTTTTTGCCTTGGTTTGGAATCAAATATTCCTCGTGTCGTACAATAATTCTTGATTATATCCCTAAGAAAAGGATAGGTGTGGTGATATTGAAGTACAGATTTCAAATGATACTTGTTAAGTAATTGATTTTGTGATAATTTGTAAAATACATAGGCTTGAGACAAAGAAGATAAGTCACAATTATTATTTCTAATATTTTGATTACTAATATTAGTATTCGAAAAATTAGAAAACGGATTTTTTATAATCGAAATAAAGTTCATTGTATTTTGATTTGTTTTCTCAATTCCTTCTTGATTTGTTTCAGCGTTGGAAATGGATTTGTTGATCATTTTTTTTGTTGATTCAAAGAAAAGTTGTGCATTGATCCTTGGAATCTTAATGATACATAGTAATATATCCATGTATATTTTTTCAACGAAGGATTTCATAAAATAATGTGATTTACGTATTACTCGGATATTTTTTCTTTTGAATATTTGCCAAATATCCTTCCTCGATTCCGATCTTTTATCATCACAAGCTCGAACTATTTTTTTCTTGCCTTTTGTGATTCCTTCTATTTGAGTCCTAATTGTGATTGTCTTATTAGCAAGATCTTTCATTTTTGTTTCTATGAGTGAATAATTTTCATTTACACAATTCACGGATCGAATTCGAATGGTCGATTCTCGGATAATCTTATTATTTATATTGGAATCTTTTTCGTTTTCATTCGATTCATATACTTTTACCTTTCTCAATTTCAATAAGAAAATGGGGTTTACTTTTTCAAGTTCTTTCATTATTAGGTTTATAACTAGAACTATTCTTGTTTTTTCTTTTGAAACTTTTATAAAACCTTTTATTCTTTCTTTGAAAACCCTTATAACTTGCAAAAATTGCCTTTTCGCTTTTCTCGTTTTTTTTTCGAGTTCGTTAAAAATGGGTTCAAAAAAAGAAGGTCGTTTTCGGGGAGACCCAAAAGGTAGTTCTGCTTCCCTTCCCCAGACTGTTAAAAAACAAAAATTGTCTTTTTTCTCCTTTTTCCTTATTTTCTGATCTCTATCTCTATGATGAGATCGTACTTTAGATCTTTGCCAAGGTTTCAGACAGAAAGGAAATAGAATTTTTATCTGAATACCGTCTGTTAACCAATTTTGGGGAAATTCTGTTTCTGATAATTGAACGCCATTATAGGTACATTTAACATGAATTTCTGTATTCCATTCCTTCAAATCCTCGTACCATTCGGGGAATTGCAATAATAACATACGACCAATATTTTTAGCTATTATCAATAAGGGTAATATAACGTATTTTCTAAGAAAAGATTGGGTTACTAACATGAAACCTCTTATTGCTTGAGTAAATATAAAGATATCCCAAGCTTCTGATATTGCTATTCGTTCATTTTCTTCTTTTTGCTCTTCGTTTGTTTTATCCTTTTCTTTTGTCTCTTCCTCCTCAAAATAAGAAATTTGCAATTCTGGGTTTTCCCCTACCCAATTCCTAAAAATGTGATTAATCATTTTAGAGATATCAAAAAACGAAAAAAAAAATGTTTTGTCTATGCGATCAAAAAAAAGTGGAGAATGCACATTTGCTTGAAACATTTCCCAAATAACTGTTTTACGTCTTTGAGCACGCATGGATCCTTTGATTATACCCCGTCGAAAATCCGATTGTTGTGAGTAACGTATCAAAGCCACTTCCTCTTCTTCATCATTAGTGCTATTATTACTAGTATTATTATTACTAGTACTGGAATTAGTACTCTGATCGTTATCAGTATAAATTACCACGCGTTTGCCTTTTCTTAAACGAATTTCGGAATCTTCCGTCAATTCTTCTTCATTTTCTTCTTCCTCTTCTTCTAAATCATCTGTCAATTTGTATGACCAACGAGAAACCCTTTTACTGATTTCTTCCATTCCAATGGATTTCCTTCTAATTGTTGTTAGATCATTTGGATCAGTTGAAATTACATCGAATATAAATTTCAAAGATTTTGCTTTACTTTCTGAATCAATTCGTCGTGCGTGTTCAAAAGAGAATTCATCGATTGAGGTTAAGGAATTCCCAATCGAATTCAATAAAAATTTCCCGCTAAAGCCAAACGTATTCTTTTGATGTTCTAATTCTCGAGAATCATTATGAAAGAGACCATGAATCTTATTTATCCAAAACATTTCTACGGAATCTGCTGTGGAAGTTATTAAATCGTTCATGATTGCACATGAATCAAATTTTTTTATTGTTCCTCGATAAGGTCCATTCAAAAAAGGATCATACCTTTTTGGCAAGTATTCTTGTTCATTCTCATCATCGCATAATCTGGTCCTTTTTTCTAGCATATCTAAAGCAAGAGATCCTTTCTCTTTTTCTAGAATTTTTATTCGACTTATCAATTCATTGTTCAAGTTGTATTTTTTTTGTTCATTGGTATGAACCCAATAATTATACAAGTCCTCGGGGGATAGTTTTTCTGTCGTGTACAAAGAAATTTTTCGTTCTATCATTTCTGAAAAAGTCGATAAACTTGGTGGATATGTAAAAGATATTATTTGTTTTCCATCACTTGGGCATATATAAAAAAAATATTGTGACATTTCATTCCGTATAGCATTTTCAAATCGATCATTTTTTATATATCTATATGGTCGATTCCATCGTTTATAATCGAAAAGAAAAGTTACAATAGGTTTTTCAAACCAAAAAGAATTTTTTTCATTTTTCTCTTCTTTTTTTAAGTTAAGTTTTACCAATTCCAAATTATCTTGATGAGTATCAAGATAAAAATCCTCGTAGTCTGGGCTATCTTTGTCTTCTTCGTAAGTTGTTTCTACATCGTTTTCTTCTTTTCTTTCTCCCCTTTCTTCCGTTTCTTTCAGTTTCTTAGTGACAATAGGCGACGGCATTCTGCCTAAATAGTAGACACAGGTGATAAATAAGAGAATACTAAAGATTCGAGCCATAGAATTTCTCAATTCTGACACAAGGTACTTATTATTAGATCGAATCGAATGATTTTGCCGTATCCAGAATAATACCAAGCCAACCCATTTCATGAATAAAATGTGACCAATTAACCAACCAACAAAACTACTTGTTACAAATAACATCTTGTTGTTGCATCGAAACATATAAATGTTGACTAATCTGGCTAACGTTGAACTTGGTAAAATGAAATGGTTGAATAATTGAAAAATTAGATTATTTAGGAATACACATTGAATGCTGAGATTACGCATGGAATTTCTGGTAGTAGATCCATAATAAAAAAAGTTTTTGTGATTGTTCCAGAAGAAATGAAACAAAAGATACGGTAGAACTAGGACAGTTATTGTATGAGGTCTACCCAATGCTAGATGCAGAGGCGCATAATAGATCGATATGAACATCATGAGCTGCCCCGTAATAAAACCAG